AAAATTAAAACCTCGGGCTAGAGGCCGCAGTTACCTGATAAAAAGACCTACATGTCATATAACCATTGTATTGCAAGATATATCCTTATATAAAGAATATATAAAAAAATATATCAAATCATATGGTTAAAAAAGCCTGTATAAATATATAAAAATATCAAATATGATGTGTCATGATATCTATAATAGTGGGGGAATATGGGACAAAAAATAAATCCACTTGGTTTCAGACTTGGTACAACCCAAGGTCATCATTCTATTTGGTTTACACAACCAAAAAATTATTCTGAAGGTCTACAAGAAGATCAAAAAATACGGAATTGTATCAAAAATTATGTACAAAAAAATATGAGAATATCGTCTGGCGTAGAGGGAATTGCACATATAGAAATAAAAAAAAAAATCGATCTGATCCAGATCATAATCTATATGGGATTTCCAAAATTATTAATAGAAAGTAAACAACGAGGAATCGAAGAATTAGAAATGAATGTACAAAAAGAATTGAATTGTATGAATCAAAAACTCAACATTGCAGTTGCAAGAATTGCAAAACCTTACGGGCACCCCAATATTCTTGCAGAATTTATAGCCGGACAATTAAAAAATAGGGTTTCATTTCGTAAGGCAATGAAAAAAGCTATTGAATTAACTGAACAAGCAGATATAAAAGGAATTCAAATACAAATTGCAGGGCGTATCGATGGAAAAGAAATTGCACGTATTGAATGGATCAGAGAAGGTAGGGTTCCCCTACAAACCATTAGAGCTAAAATTGATTATTGTTCCTATACAGTTCGAACTATTTACGGTGTATTAGGCATCAAAATTTGGATATTTGTAGGCAAGGACTAATAAGCCTTTACTTATCTTTCCATTCTATAGATATAGAATGATAGAAGAAAAAATGATAAACTCTTTCATTCTTTATTCTATTCAATCAAAACACAAATGAGTAATTGCAATTCTAATTGTATAAGGTTAAATAAAAATTTAATTGACCCTTTAATTTATTTAATATAATTATAATTGCTATGCTTAGTGTGTGACTCGTTGGTTTTTAAGGTTAGGATTCAAAACAAAATGGAATAGAACCAATAACCAACTCATCGCTTCGCCTTATCTGTATATCTGGATCCAAAGAACCAGTCAAGATATGATATATTGAGCATACTCTTGTAGCAACTGAAATTTTTTTTCTATAAACAAAAGAAAAAAATTGGATTATAATTATAAATTATGAATCAAAATATAAAATATTGAAGTATGCAGATAAAGGAAAGATGAAAGAAAGAAAAAAAAAATATCAATGATATAAGATTCCAATATGTAAGGTCTACATGACATCCCATAAAAGAAAAAACAGTGTAATAAAGCATCAATACTGAATACTGAATATAATATAATTAGATGACTATGTTCATAAAACAAAGAATCAAGAGCCTAGAGCCAATAAAGACTGAGAAGATTGACTCAAGAACAAATTTCATTAGAAGCTCCGTTGTAATTGTAGAATTCAGACCTAATCATTAATAGAAAAGCGATGGGAACGACGAAACCTGTGAATGCATGAATGCAGAAGATTTTATTAAAAACGAATCCTAATGATTCATTGGGCGGGATGGCGGAACAAACCAGGGACAAATTTATTCATTCTGAGAGGTCATGGACTAATCTGTAATAAATATTGATTGAAAGAGTAAATATTCGCCCGCGAAAGCTTTATTTTATTGGACTACTCAATTTTGCGAAATACAATAAAGAACAAAACAAAATCCAATAAAAATTGATTATTATGCTTTATCTTAGTCTCGAAAAAAACACAGAAATATATATGTAGTTATAGATCCAAACAAGATATATAAATTCCTAATAAATTATTCTCATAGATTATTCAAAGAATCCCACGAGTCAGTGTACTAAATGCATAACTAAATGCATATCTATATCTTAGTAATTAATAAATAAAAATATTATCTATATATATTATTTATATATAGAATATATATAGAACATAGAAATTATATATTTAATCTATTTATTTATAATTTAGATTATAATAATTCAATTTTCTTTTATTTACATTTATTTTTATATATTTATTTATTATATTATTTATTATATATATTTTGTATATATTATTTTTTTATTTTTTTTTTTCTTTTTATTTTGAATCTTTTCATTCGCGAGGAGCTAGATGAGAAGAAACTCTCATGTCTAGTTCTGTAGTAGAGATGTAATTGAGAAAAAACCATCAACTATAACCCCAAAAGAACAAAATTCCGTAAACAACATAGAGGAAGACTGAAAGGAATATCGTATCGAGGTAATCGTATTTGTTTCGGTAGATATGCTCTTCAAGCACTTGAACCCGCTTGGATCACTTCTAGACAAATAGAAGCAGGGCGACGAGCAATGACGCGAAATGCGCGCCGTGGAGGAAAAATATGGGTATGTATATTTCCAGACAAACCAATTACATTAAGACCTACGGAAACACGTATGGGTTCGGGTAAAGGATCTCCCGAATATTGGGTAGCTGTCGTTAAACCAGGACGAATACTTTATGAAATGAGCGGAGTGCCAGAAAATACAGCCAGAAAAGCTATTTCAATAGCGGCGTCAAAAATGCCTATACGAACTCAATTCATTATTTCGGGATAGAAATGTAAAATCAGGGAAAGAGGTCTTTGGAATGAAAAAAAAAACAAGGGCAAGTTCCTTTTTTTTTTGGGGTAAACAATATTTCTTTATTTTCCCCCGCTCTTTGCATTGAAAAAAGAAAAAAAAAATAGAATGATATGATTCAACCTCAGACCCATTTGAATGTAGCGGACAACAGCGGGGCTCGAGAATTGATGTGTATTCGAATCATAGGAGCTAGTAATCGCCGATATGCTCATATTGGTGACGTTATTGTTGCTGTGATCAAAGAAGCAGTACCAAATATGCCTCTAGAAAGATCAGAAGTGATCAGAGCTGTAATTGTACGTACCTGTAAAGAACTCAAACGCGACAACGGTATGATAATACGATATGATGACAATGCTGCAGTTATCATTGATCAAGAAGGAAACCCAAAAGGAACCCGAGTTTTTGGTGCGATTGCCCGGGAATTAAGGCAATTCAATTTTACTAAAATAGTTTCATTGGCTCCTGAAGTGTTATAAGATAATACCTTGATATAACTATATTATACTATAGTAGATTATTTGAATGAAATAAATTAATTTGAATTAACAGATAGTAGATTAGATCTCATGCATATACCTTTAATAATTCATAAATAATAAATAATCATAAAAGATAAATAAAATAAATAAATGATAAATATAAATACATAAATAACTAAAAAAAAAAAAAAGAACATGTTGATTGTATCCAAATTTTCGGATATCACTAATTTGAGTTCGTCATGGGTAGAGACACTATTGCTGACATAATAACCTCTCTACGAAATGCTGACATGAATAGAAAAGGAACAGTTCGAATTCCATCAACTAACCTTACAGAAAACATTGTTAAAATACTTTTACGAGAGGGTTTTATCGAAAACGTGCGAAAACATCAGGAAAACAAGAAATCTTTTTTGGTTTTAACCTTACGACATAAAAGAAATAGGAAGGGATCATATACATATAGAACTATTTTAAATTTAAAACGTATCAGTCGACCCGGTCTACGAATTTATTCTAACTATAAACGAATTCCTAGGATTTTAGGTGGAATGGGGATTGTAATTCTTTCTACTTCGCGAGGTATAATGACAGACCGGGAAGCTCGACTAGAAGGAATCGGTGGAGAAATTTTGTGCTATATATGGTAATTCTTCTAATATCCGAATTGTATCCGAAAACTCTTATTTGTGAAAATAAGAGAAAGAACGGGTTGTCTAATATCACCCCTCCTACATTAGTTGATACTTCAAGGAGGCTTTACCTGGAATGAAAGAAAAAAAATGGATTCATGAAGGTTTAATTACCGAATCACTTCCCAACGGTATGTTCCGAGTTCGTTTAGATAATGAAGATATGATTCTAGGTTATGTTTCCGGAAAGATCCGACGTAGTTTTATACGGATATTACCAGGGGATAGGGTAAAAATTGAAATAAGTCGTTACGATTCAACCAGAGGGCGTATAATTTATAGACTCCGCAACAAAGATTCGAAGGATTAAGTGCTTTTTTCAACGTCAACATTCCTTTCATGGGGATACAATTCAAGGTTCAAAATTTCAAGAAACTTATTTTCTTTCAAGAAATAAATTAAAAATGAAAGCAAGGAATGAAAAATATGAAAATACGTGCCTCTGTTCGTAAAATTTGTGAAAAATGTCGACTGATCCGTAGGCGGGGACGAATTATAGTAATTTGTTCCAACCCGAGACATAAACAAAGACAAGGATAATCTTTCTTTACTTTATATTAAATTTATATTAAATTGAAATTTTAATAAAATATAAAAATAAAAAAGGGACTTTATAATGTACAAATAAAAATCAAATAACTGCTTTGACATCAAATGGATAGATCCATATATCTCTGACTCATATTTATGAGATGATAAAATATGGCAAAACTTATACCAAGAATTGGTTCACGTAAAAATGGACGTATTAGTTCGCGTAAGAGTGCACGTAGAATACCAAAAGGGGTTATTCATATTCAAGCAAGTTTCAACAACACCATTGTAACTGTTACAGACGTACGTGGTCGGGTGGTTTCTTGGTCCTCCGCCGGTACTTGTGGGTTCAAAGGTACAAGAAGAGGGACACCGTTTGCTGCCCAAACCGCAGTAGGAAATGCGATTCGTACAGTAGTGGATCAAGGTATGCAACGAGCAGAAGTCATGATAAAAGGCCCTGGTCTCGGAAGAGATGCAGCATTACGGGCTATTCGTAGAAGTGGTATACTATTAAGTTTCGTACGGGATGTAACCCCTATGCCGCATAATGGTTGTAGACCCCCTAAAAAAAGACGTGTGTAAAAAAACATTGAAG